AAATCTAACAGATTTAAAACGAATTTTTCGGTAAATCTATTTCAAACTGCTTTTCTAGAATGCCCAATATCTCTTTTACATCTTCTATACGAAAATGTTCAATTTTCATAAGATCCTTTTGAGTGTTATTCAAAAGATCCAATAATGTATATATATTGGATCTTTTGAGGCAATTATAGATTCTGGGAGGCAATTTTAATTGGTCAATAAAAATATATTTCAATGCAATTTTTTTTTTGTTTTTCCTTAGTTTAACCAATTTATCATGAAAGGTAAAAAGAGGTAAAGTAACCTTGTGTTGATTGTCGTCTAAATTTAAGTTTTCTTCTTCTGTATGGAAAAAAGGAATAAATAAATCAATCAAATTTCGGGACGCTTCATGAAGCGCTTCTTTCGGAGTTAAACTTCCATTTGTCCATATTTCGAGAAAAAGTATCTCTTGTTTTTCATTTCCATTCCCATAAGAATGAATGCTATGATTTACTTTTCGAATAGGCATGAATACAGCATCGATAGGATAACTTCTGTCTTGAAAGTTATTTGAACTTTTTATACGATATCCGTGATTCCTCTCAATTTGTAATCCAATACAAAAATCAATCGGTTCCGTCAAGCTAGCTATATGTTGTGTATTATCAACGATTTCCACATAAGTCGGTGAGATGATATCTTGAGCTGTTACATACCCAGGACCCTTAATACAAATAGACGCGTCACAAGTTCCGTATAAATTACTTCTCAATACTATTTCTTTCAAATTCATTAAAATTTCATGTACTGATTCTTGAATACCCACTATGGTAGAATATTCGTGTGGTATTTTCTCAGATCTTGCACGTGTAATATATGTTCCTTCTATTTCTCCAAGTAAAGCTCTTCGCATCGCAATGCCTATGGTGTCGGCTTGACCTTTCATAAGTGGAGACAAAAGAAAACGTCCATAAGAAAGGCGCTTACTGTCTGTCCTCGATTCAACACACTTCCACTCTAGTGTCCGAGTAGATATGGTTACTTTCTCTCGAACCATAGTAATATAATATTATTTGGTCGAATTGTTTATTTCTCTTGAAATTTCTTTAATGTTGATTTTTTTTTACACGCGTCTTTTTTTAGGGGGTCTACAGCCATTATGTGGCATAGGAGTTACATCCCGTACAAAAGTTAATAGTATACCACTTCGACGAATAGCCCGTAATGCTGCATCTCTTCCGAGACCGGGACCCTTTATCATGACCTCTGCTCGTTGCATACCTTGATCGACTACTGTACGAATAGCATTTCCAGCTGCGGTTTGAGCAGCAAAAGGTGTCCCTCTTCTTGTACCCCGAAATCCACAAGTACCGGCAGAAGACCAAGAAACCACTCGACCTCTTACATCTGTAACAGTCACAATGGTATTATTGAAACTTGCTTGAACATGAATAAATCCCTTTGGTATTCTACGTGTATTCTTACGTGAACTAATACGTCCATTCCTACGCGAACCAATTCTTGGTATAGTTTTTGCCATATTTTATCATCTCATAAATATGAGTCATATATATATATATATAGATAAATGGATATATCCATTTCTTATCAAAACGGATCCTTTTTTTATTTGTAGATCGGGTCTTTTAGAAAGTCTTTTTTAGACTATCCTTGTCTTTGTTTATGTCTCGGGTTGGAACAAATTACTATAATTCGTCCCCGCCTACGGATTAGTCGACATTTTTCACAAATTTTACGAACAGAAGCTCTTATTTTCATATTTTTCATACCTTAACCTTAATTTTGAATCGACTTCTTGGAAGAAAATAAGTTTCTTGAAATTTTCAATTTCGAATCGTATTCCCACGAAAAGGAGAATATTAAAGTTAAAAAACCACCTAATCATTCGAATCTTTGTTGCGGAGTCGATAAATAATACGCCCTCTGCTTGAATCATAACGACTTACTTCAATTTTGACTCTATCTCCTGGCAGTATCCGTATAAAGCTACGTCGGATCTTTCCTGAAACATAACCTAAAATAAGATCCTCATTATCTAAACGAACCCGGAACATACCATTGGGAAGCGATTCAGTAATTAAACCCTCATGAATCCATTTTTGTTCTTTCATTCCGGGTAAAACCTCCTTAAAGTATTAACTAATGTAGGAGGAATAAGATTATATACTTCGCGTTTTTTTTTACTTTTTTTTAACAACAAATAGGAAGTCTCGTATCCAATGCAGATATAAGAAGTATTACCATATATAACACAAAATTTCTCCGCCTATTCCTTTTAGTCGAGCCTCTCGGCCTGTCATTATACCTTGAGAAGTGGAAAGAATTACAATTCCCATTCCGCCTAAAATTCTAGGAATTCTTTGATAGTTAGAATAGATTAGTAAACCAGGCCGGCTGATCCGTTTTAAATTTAAAAGATTTCTATAGGGCCCTTTTCTATTTCGTTTATGTCGCAGGGTTGAAACCAAAAAATATTTGTCGCTTTCTCGATGTTTCCTCACATTTTCGATAAAACCTTCTCGTAAAAGTATTTTAACAATGTTTTCGGTGATATTAGCATATGCTATTCGAAGGACTCTTTTTCTATCCATATCAGCATTGCGTATAGAGGTTAATATGTCAGCAATAGTGTCCTTACTCATAATGGAGTAAAATTCTTGTTGCCCAAAAATTTTGATATAATCAACATGTTTTTTGCTTTTTTTTACTTATTTTATTTGTTTATGAATAAAAATTATATTATTAAATTAAAGGTATATGCGTAAACCACAATCTACTAAATGAATTTGAATCTATTTCTTTCTAATACCCTACTATAACTATATCATAGTCTCATCTTATATTTTAAGACTATTATAATACCTCGGGCGCCAATGAGACTATTTTAGTAAAATTTAAATGCCTCAATTCCCGGGCGATCGCACCAAAAACGCGAGTTCCTTTAGGATTTCCTTCTTGATCAATGACAACTGCGGCATTGTCATCATATCGTATTAGCATACCGTTGTCACGTTTCAGTTCCTTACGGGTACGTACAATTACAGCTCTGACCACTTCTGATCTTTCTAGGGGCATATTTGGCACTGCTTCTTTAATCACAGCAACAATAACGTCACCAATATAAGCATATCGACGATTACTAGCTCCTATGATTCGAATACACATCAATTCTCGAGCCCCGCTGTTATCTGCTACATTCAAATGTGTCTGAGGTTGAATCATTTTTTTATTTGTTGTTTCAATGCAAAAAAAAAAAAAGAAAGAAATATTCTTTGTCAAAAGAAAAAAAAGAAACCTTGCCTTTTTCATTTCCAGGCTCTATTTTCTTTAGTTCTACATTCTTATACCAAAATAATAAATTGAGTTTTGATAGGCATTTTGGACGCTGCTATTGAAATTGCTTTTCTGGCTATATTTTCTGCGACTCCGCCCATTTCATAAAGTATTCGACCTGGTTTAACAACAGCTACCCAATATTCAGGAGAGCCCTTACCCGAACCCATACGTGTTTCTGTGGGTCTTACTGTAACCGGTTTGTCGGGAAATATACGTACCCATATTTTTCCACCACGACGTGCATTTCGTGTCATTGCCCGGCGCCCTGCTTCTATTTGCCTAGATGTGATCCAAGCGGGTTCAAGCGCTTGAAGAGCATATTTACCGAAACTAATATGGTTACCTCGATAAGACATTCCCTTCATTCGTCCTCTATGTTGTTTACGGAATCTGGTTCTTTTGGGGTTATAGTTGATGGTTGTTTCTGAATTCCATCTCTACTACAGAACCGGACGTGAGAGTTTCGTCTCATCCAGCTCCTCACGAATAAAAGTATTCAAAATATTTAATTTGAATTGAAATATGTTTAATGAATAATAGATGAAATTGCGAGATTCTTTGATATTTCATCTAATCTATTAGTCATTTGTATATACCTTGTTTAGGTATTTTGGATATATAACTAAACATATTAAATATATATTTCTATTTATTTTTTATTTTTATCAAAAATATTTTTTTTTTTCATTTTATCGTATCGGATTGCCCTAAATCCAAAATTTAGCAATCCAAAAAATAACGTTTTCGCGGGCGAATATTTACTCTAATATCTATTTCAGTTGTAAGGTTAGTTCATTACGTCTCAGATCAGAATAGATAAATTTTTTCTCAGTTCCTTTCGCCATCCCAACCAATGAATTGTTAGGCTTTGGTTTCAATAAAATCTTCTGCATTCATGGGTTCCATCGTTCCCATCGCTTCTTGTTTAATGGTTAGGTCTTAATTCTACAACGGAGCTCTTAATTCAATTTGTTCTTGAGTCAATTTTCTTAGTCTTTATTGGCTCAGGGCTCTTGGTTTTTTTGTTCTATATCTATCATTTAATTATGTATGAATCAGTATTGATGCTCTATTACATTGCCTTTTATGAGATGACTCATAGACCTTACATATTGGAATTCTATATCATCGATATTCTTTTTCTCTCTTTCTCTCATCCCTCTACCCACATCTTTTTTCTATATTCTGGTTCACAACTTAGAATCAGATTTTTTTATTTTTTTAGTTTATGAAAAAGAGATTTCAGTTGCTACAATGATATGAATAATCTATCATATCTTGACTGGTTTGTTGGATTTAGATAATGCGAAGTAATGAGTTGGTTTTTAGTTCTATAGTTATTAGTTTATACTAGGGGGCTTTTTTTTTAATCTTATCCCTAAAAAAACCAACGAGTCACACACTAAGCATAGCAATTATATCAAAAATTCAATCGAATTTTTATTCAACCCTATAAAATTAAAGAATTACGGAATTAAGAGCTCTTTTTTTATCTTTAATCAAAAAAATGGACTAGTTTCTTATTTTTTGTTGGATTTTGGGGGTAAAAAAAAAAAGAAAAGTCAAGGAAAGCCTTTTTATTCCTCATCTATAAATATCCAAATTTTGATACCTAATACGCCACAGATAGTTCGAACTGTATAGGCACAATAATCAATTTTAGCTCGAATGGT